AATGAGTTGCCTGATCAAAGGGTTATTTTGATGTAATAAATTAAGTAGTAAATACACTCATTGTAAATTTAAGATTCAAACTTACCTTCAAAAATCAAAATTTCATGTGCATCATACACTTATTTACAATTAATAAAGATAAGCTATTAAAGCTATTAGGTTCATACCCTAAATAAAGAACTAATTATTCTTCTTTATAATCAAAATAAATTCATCTAAATTTTTCTTTATAACATTTATAATTGTTGGGGTTATAATATGTTATAGGTCAAATAATTGAATTTTAATTTGATGCGGGTTAGAAATCACACTTATTTCTTTCCTACCAATAATACTCTCAAAACTAATTTTATCTTCAGAATCAATAATAAAATACTTTCTAATTCAAAGAGCTAGATCATCAATTTTAATTATAGGATTAATAATAATAATATTTGACATACAAATAAACAATTTTATTGTAACAATAGCATTAATATTAAAAACTGGAATTGCTCCATTACACAATTGAGTTTTAAGAATAATTGAAGGTATAAATTATAATAGAATAATAATTTTAATGGTATTATTAAAACTACCTCCATTAATCATTTTATCTTACTTAAATAGAAGAATAGTTATAATTGTAATAACATCATTACTATTAGGAAGAACTTTAGGACTAAATCAAAATTCAACACGTAAACTAATTGTTTATTCATCAATTTTTAATTTAGGAATAATTATCTCAGCCATAAATTTCAATTTAACATGAATATCATTCTTTGTAATTTATTCATCATTACTAACATCTTTAATCTCGATTATAAAAAAGTTAAGAATTAATTACATTAATCAAATCACATTTAATGAAAACTCAATAATATACAACATAACCATATGATTTATTCTACTATCAATAGGAGGAATACCTCCTATAATAGGATTTTCAGCTAAATTAATCATTATCCAAAACATAATTTTTCAAGAACTATACTTAATTACATTTGTAATAATTATATCATCATTGATAGTAATGTTCTTTTATAATCGAATAATATTTATTTCAATTTCAATATTTTCATTAAAGAATAAATACTCAAATTATAGTAATTTAAACTCAAGAATAGTAATAACCATTATTAACTTAATAATTTTACCTATAACACTGATACTAAAGTCATTTTAATAAGACTTTAAGTTATTTAAACTATTAACCTTCAAAGTTAAATATAATGAGATTTGTTAGGTCTTAACTAACATATCTTCAAACTTGCAATTTAACGTTTTAATTAAACTATAAAACCTGTTAAGAGAAATTTAATTCTTAAATAAATTTACAGTTTATTACTTTAATCAGACATCTTAACCTTAATGAATAAATGATTGTTCTCGACTAATCACAAAGACATTGGAACAATGTACTTCATTTTTGGAATTTGAGCAGGAATAGTAGGAATAATACTAAGAATAATTATTCGACTTGAATTAACTCAACCTGGATCCTTCCTAGGAAATGATCAAATTTATAATGTTATTGTAACTTCACATGCATTCATTATAATTTTTTTCATAGTTATACCAATTATAATCGGAGGTTTTGGAAACTGACTTGTACCATTAATAATTGGAGCACCAGATATAGCCTTTCCTCGGATAAATAATATGAGATTTTGATTATTACCGCCATCTTTAACTTTACTATTAATAAGATCAATAGTAGAAATAGGAGCAGGAACCGGATGAACAGTATATCCACCTCTCTCATCAAATATTGCCCATTCTGGGGCAAGAGTAGATCTTGCAATTTTCTCTCTTCATTTAGCTGGTATCTCATCAATTTTAGGAGCAATTAATTTTATCACCACAGTAATTAATATACGAACTCCTTTAATAAAATTAGATCGAACATCATTATTTGTTTGATCAGTAGTAATCACTGCAATCTTATTACTACTATCATTACCAGTATTAGCAGGTGCTATTACAATACTACTAACTGATCGAAATATCAATACATCATTTTTTGACCCATCAGGAGGTGGAGATCCTATTTTATACCAACATTTATTTTGATTTTTTGGACATCCAGAAGTTTACATTTTAATTCTACCAGGATTTGGTATAATTTCACACATTGTTACCCAAGAAAGAGGAAAAAATGAATCATTTGGATATATCGGAATAATTTATGCTATAATGTCCATTGGACTATTAGGATTTGTAGTATGAGCACACCATATATTTACAGTAGGAATAGATGTTGATACACGAGCTTACTTTACATCAGCAACTATAATTATTGCAGTACCAACTGGTATTAAGGTATTTAGATGATTAGCAACTATACATGGAGTTTCATTAAAAACTAGAATTTCAATAATATGATCTTATGGATTTGTATTTCTATTCACTATAGGTGGATTAACAGGTATTATTTTATCAAATTCATCTATTGATATCATCTTACATGACACATACTATGTTGTAGCTCATTTCCATTATGTATTATCAATAGGAGCAGTATTTGCAATTATAGCAGGATTTATCCAATGATACCCATTATTTACAGGACTAACTATAAATCAAAACTGATTAAAAATTCAATTTTCAATTATATTCATAGGTGTAAATATAACATTTTTCCCTCAACACTTCCTAGGATTAAGAGGATTCCCTCGACGTTATTCCGATTACCCAGATGTTTATACATCATGAAATATTTTATCATCAATTGGAAGAATAATTTCATTAATTAGAGTCCTAATAATAATATTTATTATTTGAGAAAGATCAATTTCTAAACGTATAGCAATTTTTGCAAATAACAACCCAATATCAATTGAATGGTACCAAAGATATCCACCAGAAGAACACTCATATTCAGAGGTCCCAATATTAACTAAGTTTTAGTGTGGCAGAATTTTAATGCAATGAGCTTAAAATTCATGTATAAATACTTATATTTCACTAAAATTGGCAACATGATCTAACATTAATTTACAAGATTCAAATTCACCAATTATAGAACAATTAATTATATTTCACGACCACACAATAATAATTATTATTATAATTACAATCATAGTAAGATATATAATAATATCACTGGTTAAAACTAAAATTAATAATCGTTTTCTACTTGAAGGACAAATAATTGAAATAATTTGAACTATAATACCAGCAGTAATATTAATTTTTATTGCATTACCTTCACTAAAAATTCTTTACTTAATTGAAGAATCTAATAACCCATTAATTACAATCAAATCAATTGGACACCAATGATATTGATCATATGAATATTCTGATTTCAAAAAAATTGAATTTGATTCATATATAAAACCAACTAATGAATTAGAAAAAAATGAACTACGACTATTAGAAGTTGATAATCGATTAGTTTTACCTTTTAATACTCAAACTCGAATTTTAATAACATCATCTGATGTAATTCACTCTTGAACAGTACCCAATTTGGGAGTAAAAGTTGATGCAACACCAGGACGAATAAATCAAGGAAATATAATTATTAATCGACCAGGATTATTCTATGGTCAATGTTCAGAAATTTGTGGAGCAAATCATAGATTTATACCAATTGTATTAGAAAGAATTAATGTAAAAAATTTCATTAATTGAATTAAAAATTACTCATTAAGTTACTTAAAGCAAGTATTGATCTCTTAAATCAAATAATAGTAAATTAGCATCTACTCTTAATGAAAAGACTTAGTTTAAATAAAACATAAAATTGTCAATTTTAAAAAACTAAATTAGTAGTCTTTTTGCCACAAATATCACCAATATGATGAACATCTTTAATAATAATATTTATTTTAATATTTATTATATGCCTAACTATAATATACTTTTCAACAGATTACAAAATAAAAATTAAAAAAAAAATAAAAATTATAAAAATTAATTGAAAATGATAACTAACTTATTTTCAGTATTTGATCCCTGCACAGGATCATTATCAATAAATTGAATCAGAACATTAATCTTTATTATAATTATACCATATAAATACTGAATTTTAACGAACAAATTATCATGATTAATTAATTCAACAATTAAAAGATTAAAAATAGAAATAGAAAACCTAATACCATATAAAGGATCATCATTAATATTTATTTCAATTATAATGTTCATTTTAATTAACAATTTAATAGGTTTATTACCCTACGTTTTTACTTCATCAGCCCACTTAAATTTTTCACTAACAATTGCATTACCCCTATGACTATCTTTTATATTATATGGATGATTAAACAAATATAATAAAATATTTAGACACCTACTACCCGTAGGTACCCCACCTTTACTTATACCATTTATAATTATAATTGAAACAATCAGAAATATTATTCGACCAGGATCTCTCTCAGTTCGATTAACTGCTAATATAATTGCAGGTCACTTATTAATATCTTTATTAGGAAACAATACAACTTCAATTATTTTAATAACTTCAATTATAATTATTTTCATTACACTAATATTATTTGAATTAGCAGTAGCTATAATCCAAGCTTATGTATTCATAACATTAACCACACTATATTCAAGAGAAGTTAATTATGAATAACCACCCATTCCACTTAGTTGATAAAAGACCATGACCATTAACAGGATCATTAGGATTAATAACTATACTTTCAGGCATAGTAATATGATTCCATAAATTAAATTTTAATTTAATAATCATTGGAATTATAATCACAATTATAACATCAATTCAATGATGACGAGACGTTATTCGAGAATCAACATTTCAAGGACTACATACTATTAAAGTTATTAGAAGAATAAAAATAGGTATAATTTTATTTATCCTATCTGAAGTTTTATTCTTTACATCATTTTTTTGATCATATTTTCATAGAAGTATTGCACCATCAATAGAAATTGGAATAATATGACCTCCAAAAGGAATTATTCCATTTAATCCAATTAATATTCCAATATTAAATACAATAATTTTATTAAGATCAGGAGTAACAATTACATGAACTCATAATTCTTTAATTATAAAAAACTATAATCAAATAATTCAAAGAATAATTATAACAATTATATTAGGTTTATATTTTTCATTGTTACAATTATACGAATATATTGAATCACCATTTTGCATTTCAGACTCAGTTTATGGAGCAACTTTCTTTATAGCAACAGGATTTCATGGATTACATGTAATTATTGGAACAATTTTTATTTTAGTATCAAGAATACGAATTATAAAATTACACTTTTCATCAGAACATCATGTAGGATTTGAAGCATCAGCTTGATATTGACATTTTGTAGATGTTGTTTGATTATTCTTATATATTTCAATTTATTGATGAGGAAATTATTTATTTAATATAAAAAGTATATTAAGCTTCCAACTTAAAAGTTCATTCAGAAATAAATAATTAAATTAATTGGACTATATATATTAATTATTATTATATTAACAATAACAATTACAATATTAATTATAATAATTGGAAAAAAAATAATTATTGAATTACAAAAATCAACACCATTTGAATGTGGGTTTAACCCAATAAGATATAAGCGATTACCATTTTCAATTCATTTTTTTTTAATTGCAGTATTATTTTTAATCTTTGATATTGAAATTATTATTATTTTACCTATAGTATTAACAATAAAAACAAGATTAATAATACCATGAATAATCACATCAATATTATTTTTAATAATTATTATCCTAGGATTATATCACGAATGATTTAATGGAATATTAAACTGAACAAAATAATGGATTATATTTAATTATAATATCTGATTTGCATTCAGAAGGTGCAAAAATTGCTAATCTAAAACAAAGAAGTAAAAAAATTTACATTTAGTTTCGACCTAAAATTTAAGGATTATACCTCATGTTTAATTGAAGCCAAATTAGAGGCTTTTTATTGTTAATAAAAAAAATGAATTTAAATTCCAATTAAAAGAGGACAAGATATAAAAATAGCTTCTAACTAATTTTTAAAGCAGTTTAACTCTGTTTTCCTCTTAATATCTATATAGTTTAACAAAAACATTTTATTTTCATTAAAAAAAAGATTAATTATCTATAGATTATTCTAAAATAAAAATTTCCATTATATCTTCAATATAAAGCTCTAAATATAAGCTACCAGAATTAAAAAATAATAAAAAATCAGACTAAAAAAGAAAAAAATATAATTTTAAAATTATTAATTGAATAGAACTGAATAAAATTAGATAAACGTAAAAAATAATAAGATAAACCTATTGACCCATAGAATTCACCCCAATTTAAATTTAATGAATATATAAAAGAAAAAGTATAAAGAGTACTATACAAGTAATAAGAATAACTAAATAAAAACCACATATTAGTAAAAAAATAATAATAAGTAGATATTAAATAAGATTTAAAATCAAACAACTGATAACCCAAAAATATACCTAATATAACTATAAGTATAGATAAAATCTTATTAAAAAAAGGTAAAAAAATAAAATTTAAATCAATACTAATTATTCAAAGAAGAGAACAACCAAAAAATACTGAACATAAAGTCAAAATATAAATTCTTAACTTTATAAAATTATAATCTTCATAAATACAAATTAAAAAATTAAATTTACAATCATATAATATAGAGTAATAAAAAAGACGAATTCTATAACAACATGTTAAACCTAATGAAACATAAAAAATAATAAAATAAAAAATATTTATTAAATAAAAAGAAGAAAATTCAATAATTAAATCCTTAGAATAAAACCCAGAAAGAAAGGGAATACCACATAGGGCCATACTAGAAATATTAAATCTTGAAGTAGTAAAAGGTATAAAACTACAAACAGAACCCATATAACGAACATCTTGATTATCATTTATATAATAAATAAAAATTCCAGCGCATAAGAAAAGTAAAGACTTAAATATAGCGTGAGTTAATAAATGAAAAAAAGATAAATTAATTAAACCTATGAATAAAGAACTCATTATTAACCCCAATTGACTTAAGGTTGATAAAGCAATAATTTTCTTTAAATCAAATTCATAATTTGCACAAAAAGAAGACATAAATATAGTTATAACACTTAAAAACAAAAAAATATAATTATATAAAACAAAATAATTAAAAAAACGAATTAATAAATAAACACCTGCAGTAACTAAAGTAGAAGAATGAACTAAAGCAGAAACAGGTGTTGGAGCTGCTATAGCAGCAGGTAATCAAATAGAAAATGGAATTTGAGCTCTTTTAGTAAAAGAAGAAATAATCACCATATAAATAATAAAATTATCATATATAAATCTATAAAATATAAAATGTCAACTTCCAAAAGAAGTAATTCAGGCAATTGAAATTAATAAACCAATATCACCTAAACGATTAATTAAACAAGTAATTATTCCAGCTAAATAACTTTTTACAGAGTTATAATAAATAACTAAACAATAAGATACAAGACCTAAACCATCCCAACCTAATAAAATTCTTACTAAATTAGGACTAATTAACATTAAAATTATTCTTAAGACAAACATAACAACTAAGAACAAAAAACGATTTCTTGAATAATTACATACACCTATATAATCAACTCTATATAAAATTACTAAAGAAGAAATAAATATTACAATAGAAATAAATAAAAGAGAAATCCAATCAAATAAAAGTAAATAAATCAAATTATAAGAATTTAAACTAAATAACTTTCATTCAATTAAAATACTAAAATCATGAACAATTAAGTAAAATGAAATTAAAAATGTAATTAATGAAAAAAAAAAAAAAAAAAAAAACCAAATCACGTAGAAATTTAACTTTTTCAAAATTTAAGACTTTAAAGCTTCTAAGACATCACAAGTCTTTATTTTTCATAAACTACTTAAATAAAAAAAAAAATTTATATTTAATAAAATAAAAAAAATAGGTAAAAGATGAATAAAAAGAAGTAAATATTCACGAACAAATCCATATGAACAATTATATAAATAAGAATTAATTCCATGTTGCCTAAATCTAAATAAATAAAAACTAAAACAAGCAGAAAAAAAAGAAATAAAAAAAAAATAAATAAATGAAATATCCCAATATGTAATTATAGAACTAATAATAAAAATTTCTCTAATAAAATTTAATCTAGGAGGACATCTCATATTAAAAGAACAAAACAAAAATCATAATAAACTTAACCTAGGTATTGATAAAAGCAAACCTTTATTAAGAAAGAAACTTCGACTTAAATAACGTCTATAAGAAATATTTGCTAAACAAAATAATGCTGAAGAACATAAACCATGAGAAATTATTATTAAATAAGAACCAAACACCCCTCAATATGTTATTGTTATTATTCTTATAATACACATCCCTATGTGAGCAACAGAAGAATAAGCAATTATACATTTCAAATCCCCTTGAATAAAACAAATTAATCTAACTAAAATAGAACCTAAAATTCTCATTGAAAATCAAATAAATCTATAATTTAAAAATAAATATTCATAAATAAATATAAATCGAATGATACCGTAACCTCCAATTTTTAATAATAAACCAGCTAAAATTATAGAACCTGAAACTGGGGCTTGAACATGAGCTTTAGGCAATCAGAAATGAACTATATATATAGGTATTTTAACTAAAAAAGCTAATATTATAGAACAATGAATAATAAAACTAAAAGAATTATTAAAATTTAAATCAAAAAATAAAACCTTAAATTTTAATAAAAAATAAACTAAAATAATTAATAAAGGTAAAGAAGCAAATAAAGTATAAAAAAATAAATATAAACCTGATATCAAACGTTCAGGCTGATAACCTCAACCAAAAATTAAAATTATTAAAGGAATTAAACTAAATTCAAACATAATATATATAATTAATATATTTATAGAAGAAAAAATTATAAAAAGAATTAAACATAAGATCAAATTTAATATAATAAAATAACTATAAATAAAATTATTAAAATTAACAGTTGATATAATTATTAAAGAAATAATTAAAAAAGTTAAAATAATTAAACCATAAGATAAATAATCTATTGATATAAAATAAGAAATACAAGAAAAAAAATGATTAATATTTCTTATAATAAATAAAAGAATTAAAAAAATTAAGCAAGATTGAATTATAAATCAAGAATGAAAAGAACTTAAAGGGATTAAAAAAAATAAATATAAAATATATTTTATCATAAAAATATAGAATTTAAATAATCATTACCATAAGAACGAATTATAGTAACTATAACAGAAAGACCTATTACACCTTCACATACATAAAAAGTTATTATAACTAAATAAATATAATAAGAATTATCAAATATTAAACAAAAATCATAAACTATTAATAATAAACTAATAACAATAAATTCTAAACTAATTAAACATAATAAAATATGTTTACGAACATAAATAAAAGAAAATATCCCTATAAAAAATATAAAATAATAAATTATCATATGTTATAAATTAACCATTATAATTTAATTAAAATACTGATTTTGTAAATCAGAGATAGAGTAAATCTTTATGGTATCAACAAAAATAAAAATAATTTTCTTAAGCACCCAAAACCTAAATTTTAAATAAACTATCTGTTGAAATCAAAATCATAATAATTAAAATAATAGTAATAATATCAACATTAACAAGAATAATAAAAAATCCTATATCAATGGGTATACTCTTAATTATACAAACCATATTCATAATTATATTTATTAATACTATTTCAAATACATCTTGATTCATAATAATTACATTTATAATAATAATTGGAGGACTATTAATTCTATTTATATACATAAGAAGAATTGCATCAAATGAAAAATTCAAAATAAAATTAAATTTAACAATAATTTTAATATTAATACTAATTTGATGAGATGATAAATTAATTAATAATCAAATTAGAGAAACCATAAATTTAATGATTATTAATGAAGAAAGAATAGCATTAACTAAACTCTATAATAAAAAATCTATAATGATTACAATAATATTAGTATTATATTTACTATTAACAATAATTTCAGTATCAAAAATAGTTAAACATTATAAAGGACCTCTACGGTCATATAAAAAATATGAATAAACCAATTCGAAAAACAAACAAAACAATAAAAATTTTAAATTATTCTATTGTAGATTTACCAGCACCTATTAATTTATATTCATGATGAAACTTCGGAGTAATTTTAGGATGTTGTCTAACAATCCAACTTATTTCAGGAATTTTACTATCAATACACTATACAGGAAATATTGAAATAGCATTCATAACAGTAAGACATATTACACGAAATGTAAATTATGGATGATTAATACGAACAATTCACGCCAATGGAGCATCAATATTTTTTATTTGTTTATATATTCACACCGGACGAGGAATATATTATGGATCATATAAATACATTAAAACATGATATATTGGAGTAATTATTATGATATTAGTAATAGCAACAGCTTTTTTAGGATATGTACTACCATGAGGACAAATATCATTTTGAGGAGCAACAGTGATTACTAATCTATTATCAGCAATCCCATATATTGGAATAATAATTGTAAATTGACTTTGAGGAGGTTTTTCAGTAGATAACGCCACACTATCACGATTCTTCAGATTACACTTTCTAATACCATTTATTATTACAATAATAGTTATTATCCACATTTTTTTTTTACATTCTACAGGATCAAATAACCCTATTGGATTAAACTCTAACATGGATAAAATCCCATTTCACCCATATTTTTCAATCAAAGATCTATTAGGAATTACTATTATATTTATATTATTATTAATATTAAATTTAATATACCCATATATATTATCTGACCCAGATAATTTTATTAAAGCCAATCCAATAGTAACCCCTGTTCACATTCAACCAGAATGATACTTCTTATTTGCATACGCAATTCTACGATCAATTCCTAATAAATTAGGGGGAGTAATAGCTCTATTCATATCAATTTTAATTCTATTAATTTTACCAATCTCAATAAATCAAAAATTCAAAGGACTAAGATTTTATCCTCCAAGTCAAATCAACTTTTGATTATTTGTAGGTATTGTAATTATATTAACCTGAATTGGAGCTCGCCCTGTAGAAAACCCATATGTTGGTATCGGAATAATATTAACCGTAATATACTTTATATACTTCATTAGTGACCCATTATTAATTAAATTTTGAGATAAAATAATCAATTAGTTATTTAGCTTAAATTTCAAAGCATTTATTTTGAAAATAAAAGATAGAGTTATTTAATAACTTCACAAAATAAAATGATAAAAAATAAGCAATTTAATTAAAATAAATATAAAAATGTAATTTAAACTCAAAGGAAGAAAACACTTCCAAGCTAAATATATCAACTTATCATAACGATAACGAGGAAAAGAGCATCGAACTCAAATAAATAAAAAACATAAAAATATTAACTTTAAAAAAAAAGTAAAATTATAAAAATCACCACCAATAAAAATTAAACAAGTAATTAATCTTATAAAAATAATACTTGCATATTCAGAAATAAAAATAAAAGCAAAACCCCCTCTACCATATTCAATATTAAAACCAGAAACTAATTCTCTCTCCCCCTCAGAAAAGTCAAAAGGAGAACGATTAGTTTCAGCCATACAACAAGAAATTCAACAGAAAAAAATAGGAAGAGAAAACATAATAAATCACAAATTAAACTGCATAACATTAAAATCAACAAAATTATAACTCTCACATAAAAAAAAAAAACTTAATAAAATTAAAGATAAAGAAACTTCATAAGAAATAGCCTGAGAAATTCTACGTATACAACCTAGAGTTGAGTAAATTCTATTTGAAGATCAACCACAAATAATTAATCTATATACACCAATTCTAGAACAACATAAAAAAAATAAAAATCCATAGTTAAACTCAATACAATTAACATAAAATGGAAATAAAATTCACATAAATAAAGATTGTAATAAACCCAATATAGGACATAAATAATAAACTAAATAATTAGAGTTTATAGGTCAAACTTGTTCCTTAAGAAATAACTTTAAACCATCACTAAAAGGTTGAAAAAGACCAAAATAACCAACTTTATTAGGACCTTTACGAATATGAATATAACCTATAACCTTACGCTCTATAAGAGTAAAAAATCCAACTGCAATTAAAATAAATAAAACAAGAAATAAACTAGTGATTATAAAAATTATTAAATGTAAAAATATTTACTTATTTAAATTCTAAATTTAATGCATTAAATCTGCCAAATTAACAATATTAATAAAATAATATAATTGGTCCTTTCGTACTAAAATAAATTAATTATATTAAGATAGAAACCAACCTGGCTTACACCGGTTTGAACTCAAATCATGTAAGAATAAAAAGTCGAACAGACTCATAGTATAAAAATTTACCCCTATACTTTATCTTAATTCAACATCGAGGTCGCAAACTTAAATATAGATATGAACTCCCCAATTAAATTACGCTGTTATCCCTAAGGTAACTTTAACTTTTAAACTTAAATTTAAATAATCAATAAAAATGAAATAAAAAATTAAAGATTAATTTAACTACCACCCCAATAAAATAAAAAAATTAAAATTTAATTTAAAAATTAAAATAAAAATAAAATTACAAGTTCTATAGGGTCTTATCGTCCCAAATAAAAAACTTAGATTTTTTACTAAGAAATAAAATTAAAATAATAAAATAAATAAAATATATTCCTCATTTAATCTTTCATACCAGTTCCCAATTAAAAAACTAATTATTATGCTACCTTTGTACAGTCAAAATACTGCAGCCATTTAAAATAATTCATAGGGCAGAATTTACCTTTAAAATAAACTAAAGGAAATGTTTTTGATAAACAGTTGAGAATAAATTATGTCGAATTCAATTTATTTGAAATAAAAACTTTACTAATTAAATCATTATTAAAAATAAAAAAAATTAATTAATTAATTTAAATAAAAAATCATTTTTAAAAAAATATAATTAAAATTAATTAAATTTTTAAAAACTAAATACAAATTTTAAAAGTAAATAAATTAAATTATTAATAAAAAATGAATAAATATAAAGCTTATCCTTTATAAATTAAGATTAAATAAATAAAAAAATAAAGAATAAATAATCCAAAATTAAATTTAATCTAAAAAAACCAGATATTAATAAAAACCGAATAACTTATAATTACAAATAATGAATAAATAAATTATATAAAACAAATAAAATTAATCAAAATTAAATCTTTTTATTTCGGGAAAATAAAATACTTAAATGTAATTAAATCACCCTGATACAAAAGGTAATAAAAATTTTAACTTAAAATTTAATATTAAATTTTACAAAAAATTAAATAAATAAATTCACAATTACTAAATTTTTAAAATAAAAATTAAAGAAAAAAATATAATTTAATCAGAAAGAATTTTAATTTTCCAATTAATGTAAATAATTAACTTTACATAAGCTACATTCTGATTCTTTCTAACTTTACTTTCCAGTAAACTTACTTTGTTACGACTTATCCTAAAAATAGGAGTGACGGGCGATATGTACATAACTTAATATAAAATTCAAAATAAATAATTAAATAAAATTACTATTAAATCCTATTTCATTAAAAAAATAAATAAATAAATCCTAAATTAGTTAAAAATAAAGTAACCCATAATTACCTTTCTAAAACTGCACCTTGACCTAATATAAAATTAAATAAATAAAAGAAAATATCCTAAGAAAACATTCCAAATTATAGAGATATACAAATAAAAAAAAGATTTAAACTATCGTGGTTTATCGATTAAAAAACAGGTTCCCCTAATTAAAAGTTACCGCCAAATTCTTTAAATTTCACAAAATATAATTGTTAATAATCAAATAAAAATTAAACAATAAATAATAGGGTATCTAATCCTAGTTTAAAATAAAAGCTTATTAAAAATAAATAATGAAAAAAATAAAATATAAATTTCACTTAAATATTAAATAAACAAATTCACCTAAATAAAATTAATTAAAAAAAATAAAATTAATTCAATTAAAATGTATAACCGCGAATGCTGGCACAATTTTTATCTAACCTAAATTAAATTCCCCAAGAAAAATTAAATTTAATGAATATTAATTACTGAAATTAAATTTTTTAAAATTATACATATAATTGAATTAATAAATTAACTTAAAAGCAAGAATCAAACTCATTTTTTGAGTTAAAAAAAACAACACAGAGAAAAAAACATTAGGCTCCCAGGAAAAAAGTAGATTTAATAGAAAATTAAAATTTTTCCTCGATTAAGTTGGGTTTTAAAAGGGCCACAATATATATTATATATAATTATATATTACAATCTTTTTTTTTTTTTAACTTTTAAAAAAAAGATTGATTATTTGTGGTTAATTTCTATTAAATAATTTTTTTTCTTTTTACTTTTTATAAAATTTGTTATTTAACACAGTAAAATAATTAACGTTATATTAATAATTGGTAGAAAATTTGGATTCTTATAAAAGTAAAACTATATATAATTAATAAATTTTATTTGCATTAGTGTTAAATAAATAATTAAATTAAATTATATTAATTCATATTTTAAATTAATTTATAAATAAAATATTAATATATATCTATTTATATTAACATATATATATATAATTAATTAAATATAAATATATTAATATATACTTTAATAATAATTAAATCTACCCTCTTTATAATTAGAGGGTAGAT